GAACGTTCTCCGGTGCTTCCAGACATGCTGAGCTCCACATATTCTTGTACAGTCAAAAAGGGGGATCGATTCCGTGAAAGATGGGATCAGTAAATAAAAAAGTACTACTTACCTGATATTTCATCTTTTTTTGTGAGATCGTCAATATTGTACCGAAGGTGTATTTAGAGTATACCGAATCAGTATACCTATCCTTCCTCTGACACAGCAACGCTGTTTCGATCAGTATCGAAAGGAGAATGGTACATAATTCCTTTCTTGTTCCTTGTCTATACAGAACCGCGTGTCATTCAATTTGAAATCCCCCCAATTCCTGTAGTATAGGGTTTCCTATTACTGGCTTAGGAATGGAAACTGAAGATCTTGGTAAAGTGTGAGTCAACGGGTTCTAATAATTCATGAAAGAGATTATCATATTCCCACAATTCAATTAGATGAAAAACCTAGAAACCCCCTTTCATGGTTGTGGAAAGGGTATTTTTTTTTGTTCTAATCCTTTCATTTCAAGTAATTGGTTGGTCTATGGTAGTAGATAGTATTCGATGAAAGAAACAGACCAACCAATAGTTGTAACTATCAATATTCGTGATGCAACCATTGCTGCATTAGAACCAAAGGTTCCCCTCTTGACCTGGCTACAAGGATGGGACTGGACTCCATAATATGAAAAGACAAAACGTAGAACCTAAAAGGATAATAGAAATTACTAGTTTGAAAATCGAGTTAGACTCGAAATAAAGGTTTTATTTCTTCGAGAGATCATGGGATACTTTTTTTTCTTCCCGTTCGAGATATTATGTGCAATTAACCAACCTACTAGGAATCCAATGAATTAAAGTCAAGCAAAAGGTGTTATCAGATTGTTTGTTACAAAAGGGATTAGATACAATTGAAAAAGAAAAGAAATGATCAAAATGGAAATTTCAAATCCAATTTATTACTTGACTCACGAGTTGCTCACTGAATCTGTTGATTCGAAATCACGGGATCCATAGATGTTACAGACGGTGAATCCGTTTTTTTTATCCCTCTGTCACTCTATCTTTGTTCGTCTATAATGACTGATGAATCAAGAACTTTCAATTGGAACTGATTCTGTCAATTGGTATTTTTTCTTGTAATTATTCCATTGTATCTCGCAAAAAAGGAAACTTAGGTAAGTGCTTTATAAACATATGTATAAAAAAAGAACGTATCTCATTTAGTTCCTTCATGCCTACTATAACTAGTTATTTTGGTTTTCTACTGGCTGCTTCAACTATAACCTCGGCTCTATTGATTGGTCTGAGCAAGATACGACTTATTTGAAATTCATTAAATGAACAATTCATTCATAAAAATGAATATTTCTGCGAAATTCCAGGTATTCTATAGTTCTTTCCCGCGTCAATTGCCAATTCTTGGTCATTGAGATTCCTGGTCGATTTGGATTAATATTTAGGGATAAATATTACCTCTCTTTTTCTCCTCTTTCAAAGAAATTGAAATGATTGAAGTTTTTCTATTTGGAATCGTCTTAGGTCTAATTCCTATTACTTTGGCCGGATTATTCGTAACTGCATATCTACAATATAGACGCGGCGATCAGTTGGACCTTTGATTGAGTAAGATCTCTTTTTTTTTATTGACCTCCTGCAGATTAAGGAGGAGGTCAAATTCAGGTTGCAGTTTAAGTTAGTGAAGTTATTTTATTGTGATTCGACATTACAAGAACAGAATCACGCTCTGTAGGATTTGAACCTACGACATCGGGTTTTGGAGACCCACGTTCTACCGAACTGAACTAAGAGCGCTTTCTTATGACAGGAGATACGACTGTCAAGAAAAGAATTCTTCTTGTATCCCCAATACATCTTGCATCCATCGCATATACTATATAAAAAAGTATGAAAAATGATGTCCAATTTTCATCGATCTCAATTGACCCCTCGTTACTGCCCATAGAAGAAGTAATAGGTAGGGATGACAGGATTTGAACCCGTGACATTTTGTACCCAAAACAAACGCGCTACCAAGCTGCGCTACATCCCTTTCCATTGTTGTACAGTGTCATTGTAGAGAATCCCTGTTTTGTTTTCCACATCGTTATTTCCTCCATCTATATACAATATATTTTGGCATTTCTTCTTTTTTTTTTTGTTTTATATAATAAAAGAATTATATACATATGAAATATGAAACCTAACGTATAAAAAAATGAATATTTGTTGGTAATGCTCAGGAAGAAGGGTCATCTTTTTCTGTTTTAGGGACAAGTGGATCTCATCTACTGGATCATTGTACATATCTATTTTAGTTAGGGATTCCGCGTACAAATACAAGTGATCTTTAACTACATATGCATCTGATCATATATGTTATTCCAATAAAGAAGGAGGATTTTCAATGCGAGATATAAAAACATATCTCTCCGTGGCACCTGTGTTAACTGCTCTATGGTTTGGGTCTTTAGCAGGTCTATTGATAGAAATCAATCGTTTATTCCCAGATGCGTTGACATTCCCTTTTTTGTCATTCTAGTTATTGACGTGGTAAGGAATGAACGAAGAAGATTAGAGATACAATAAATTCTCTGTGACCAATCCCCCCCTTTTTTTTTCAGTTGTTTAGGATAGGAAAGAGAAAGAATAAAAATGGATTGAACCTTAGTGAAACTTGGGTTCAGGATAGAATGCATAGAGGTAGAACAGAAATGGAAATGTGGGTCTAGAGCAGGCTGTTCAAAAGATCATACAAGATAGTAAATGAAATACTGGGATTGGGAATAATTAATAGTTAGAAATAATTGTATTACTTATTACTACTCTATTGATTGCAACGAAATCTTTCATAATTTGATTTCGAGTTAGCAACTTCTCTTCTATTCTATTTATTTTTCGTTCCTTTACTCTTCTTTTCTTCGGTTCGGATCGAAAATAGAAGAATTGAGTGAATCCAAAGGAGGTTCATGGCCAAGGGTAAAGATGTCAGAGGAATAGTTATTTTGCAATGTACCAATTGTGTCCGAAATGATTTCAATAAAGAATCGCGGGGCACTTCCAGATATATTACTCAAAAGAATCGACACAATACACCTAGTCGATTAGAATTGAGAAAATTCTGTCCTTATTGTTACAAGCATACGATTCATGAGGAGATAAAGAAATAGATCGAACAGAGTGCGTGTACCGCCTTTCCAAGGAACAGGAAGAAATTATATATATAAACAAATCAAGTCCTATTTCGGTCGGATCCGAAATGAACGAAGAAATAGGATTTTAGAGATAAGGAATAAACCATGGATAAATCCAAGCTACCCTTTCGTAAAAAAAAGCGATCTTTTCGTAGACGTTTGCCCCCAATTGGATCGGGGGATCGAATTGATTATAGAAACATGAGTTTAATTAGTCAATTTATTAGTGAACAAGGAAAAATATTATCTAGACGAGTGAATAGATTGACCTTGAAACAACAACGATTAATTACTATTGCTATAAAACAAGCTCGTATTTTATCTTCGTTACCTTTTCTTAATAATGAGAAACAATTTGAGAAAACCGAGTTGATCCCTAGAACCACTGGTCCTAGAACCAGAAATAAATAGGTCCACTACTCAATTGAATCAAAACAACTTGAATCAAAACAACTCTAATTGGAACTCAAAATCGGATTGATGTTTTGTTCGAAAAAGCCGAGAAATTGGATTGTCGCGTCGTAATAAAAAAAAAGAATGGGAGAAGAAATCTTTTTTTTTTGAAACGTGTTCGTTCATTCCTACTACTTATCTTATCATATGAATTTCTACTCTACCTTCCCGGGGGTCATTCTCCGGGGAACTCCATTTAAATCATTGCGGCGAATTCCTTCCAATCTCCTTTATTTGACGATCTCATTGGAAATCATGTAAAGACAATTCCTGTCGGATATAGCTATTTGTGCAAGTATTTTACGATTAAGAAGCAACTGCCTCTTGTACAGATCGTGTATTAATCGACTATAACTATAGGATACCCCATTCTCACGAGTTACTGCATTTATCCGAGTGATCCACAAACGACGAAAATATCTCTTTCGTCTGCCTCTATCCCGATGGGTGGAAACCAAAGCTCTCATTTTCTGTTGAGTAGTAGTTCGAGTAAGTCTTGAATGAGCCCCTCGAAAGGTTGAGGCAAATAAACGAATTTTTGTTCGACGTCTCCGAGCTATATATCCTCGTCTAACTCTGGTCATTGAATCAAATGAAACTTTGATGAATAACTAATTGATTTCTTTTCTTTCAGTCATTCTTTTCCCCTCGCCTGGTTTATTAATAACAAAACGGATTCCTCCGATGTATAAAATAAAAATTCCAATGGCTTTTGCTACTATGACCTTCCCAACCACGATTTTTTATTTCTTCCAGGCATCGCCTCAAAAGAAGAAATTTTACCGATATTTTTGGTATAAAAAAAAATGGGTAGTAAATGTAAATGGATAAATAAATAGTGGCTTCCATCGTTTCTATGGTTACTTCTTAAACGGTGAGGTCCTCTCTATACACCGGAGCCTCTTCCCTCATTTAATGAATGTTATTGGTAACTTGTACAGTTCACACTCTTCGGCTCTACCCATGAATTATCTAGTAATAGGTCTTTTCACAATGAGATCTATCCATACAGTGACGGCATTTCATTATGAAGGTTGGCTAGGTAGCTGACCCTGTTAGTCCGTTCTTGCAAAAGAAAGTAGGAGCACCATCTTTCTGCTTCTTAACTTAAATACCATTTCCACCGCTTAATGGATAACCGTTTGCTACCAATGGGGAATTGCTTTTCATCTCAAATCGAGGTGATTGGATTTGCACCAATGGAAACCATAAATTCCATACACAATAGAGGTCTATGATAGATCTTTATTTTTAGATAGTGAATGGAGTTTTTTCATTCTATCCTATTCATTGGTCATTGATACTGGAAAAATTGTCTCATTTGTTCTAGTTCATGATCTGAACGAGTCGCACATACACCCTAGTACATGTTCCTCGACGCTGAGGACATCCCCGAAGAGCAGGAGATTTCGTGACATTTCTGATTGGCTGTCTTGTGTTTCTAATAAGTTGTTTAATAGTTGGCATGCTGAATCGTATACAGAATGGGCTGGTTTAGATCGATCCTAACCGAATGATTATGAATTACTTCCATTTCATATTTTATCCGGGTAAAAGAAAAAGATCAAATCACGGTTCATTCGAATTATGATTCGAAATGGAATCACGGATTTATGCGAAATCCCCGGTACTTTCGATCGCTACAAGATCAACAATGCCATGAGCTTGGGCTTCTGTTGCGGACATAAAAACATCCCTTTCCATGTCTTCCGATATAACCCATAAAGGATTGCCCGTTCTTTGTACATAAACCCTTGTGAGGGTTTCACGGAGTTTCAGTAGTTCTTCTGCTTCCAGGATAAATTCTCCTGTGGGTGCCTCATAAAAAGAACTAGCAGGTTGGTGGATCATAACCCTGATGATATAACATAATAAACGATTCCTCTATCTCGCATGATCAGGCGAAGGGATAAAGAAAAACAAGAAGAAAAAGATAGAATTGAACAACCGTACAGGCATCCTTTGTGCATTGCATACGGCTCTGCAATGGAATTTCTTTTTCCCTTCTCCATCGAAGAAAAAGACAAATAGAATTCATCAGACCCAGATCGTTGAATGATCCATTTACCATCCTTCCTTTCGAAGGAGTCAAAAAATACTATGATGGTCCCGTTGCTTTATATATTTATCTCGTCTGTGATTCAGCAATCCCAAAGTTTCTTTCTGATCCGATCAAATAAGGAAAAAATGATCTTTTTTTTTCATACTCTTTCATAACATAAATATTGGAAAGATACTTCTGGTGTGGAAGCAAAAAGGTTTGTGACACTGAAATGGACCCCGATACATAAGATCAAATCGGAAATAACCTTTGTTTCATACTACTATCTCGATACATAATCTCATGTTATGAAAAACAATAATGGTTTGCTAATATCGAACTCGAAGTGCCATGCTATTATTACGTATTATTCATATTCCATATGGCGAAGGCATAGTCTTCTTTTTTCTCTCAAATAAAAAAACTCATTAGCGCCAAGCGTGAGGGAATGCTAGACGTTTGGTAATTTCTCCTCCGACCAGGATGAAAGATCCCATTGAAGCGGCTAATCCCATGCATATTGTATGCACATCTGGTGGCACAAATTGCATAGTATCATAAATAGCTATTCCTGGTATTACCCATCCGCCAGGGGAGTTTATAAACAAATAAAGATCCCTGGCATCATCCTCTATGCTGAGATATACCATGAGACCAACAATTTGATTCGAGATCTCGCTATCAACTTCTTGGCCTAAAAAAAGTAATCTTTCTCGATAAAGTCGGTTGATTAGGACAAAATTGTATCCTTTAGGAACCGTACACGCACCTTTGGATGCATACGGTTCAATAAATTGAAATTGCGAAAAAAAAAAGAATCAATGTGTCGATTCCAGCCCTTTCTCTTTTCGTAACAGGTTTTTCCTAACAAAGGGGCTTTTTCTTCCATTTTTCAAGAAAAACGAGTTTTGCTTGCTTTCCTATAAAAAAAGAATTCACTGAACTTATCGAATTAACCTCTCATTGATGTATTGTTTCATCGAGATCCAAATCACGATGTAATTTTCTTGTTCCTGAATGGGCCTCTTCCACTCTTTTAGGTTTATGCTCTACTCCGGGTAAAGATCTGACCGAATTCTATTTGCACATATAGGACAAATAATCTCAGTACCACTTCTTTATTGCTACGACTTCTTTTTTTTTTTCAATTCGTTTCGTGCCTTCCGCCAAATATTCAATGTATTCATCATATTCCTCCATTGATTGGAGGTATGAGATCACTCATATGGTAGAAAGGAATTATTTATGATACGAGTGGTAATCATACATAGGTTACCAAGTTGGTATTTTCTGAACGGGGCCTGTATACTTCATTTTATTGGTCCAAGCCAACCATAAAATCTTCTAATTGAGAATATGGATCCCGCAACCAAATAAATTGATCTAATTGCACTTCACGCTCCGAATTATTGATGGTTCAATCAATCTAATCTTTCTTGGGCGAAACAGAGGATATCTCGATCGGAAGAGAGAACGGGGAAATCCCATATGACCCAATATGTCTGACAAGTCGCACTATACGTCAACCCAAACTGCATCTTCCTCTCCAGGACTCCGAAAAGGTACTTTTGGAACACCAATGGGCATGAAATTAAAGAAAAAGAGGTTAAGTACTATACTTAACTTTGATGTGGAAACGTAACAACAGGTTTATTGTCTTTATAATATTTCCTTTATTGTATTTTAGCCATAGATTGGAAGGTTCATGGAGGAAGACGGAATGAATAAAGGAAAATTCTTACGAATGGATCGTTCGAATGATGAGCAAATATCTATGCATTCGCTCCCAAAAAAGGGGACCAACCCCCATTGCGTATTGATACTTATTGGGTATAGAATAGATCTGCTTCTCTTTGTTCCTACGAACAAGAATTGTTCAATTATTACCAACGGAACAGAATAAATATTCACCCTTGCCTTGCTTTAGGATAATCCACTGAAAGGGTGAGGTCCATAGCATAGTCTTTTCCAATGCGATAAAGTTACATAGTGTCTATTTTATCTTTGATAAAGGGGTATTTCCATGGGTTTGCCTTGGTATCGTGTTCATACCGTCGTATTGAATGATCCCGGTCGGTTGCTTTCCGTCCATATAATGCATACAGCTCTAGTTTCTGGTTGGGCCGGTTCGATGGCTCTATACGAATTAGCGGTTTTTGATCCCTCTGACCCCGTTCTTGATCCAATGTGGAGACAAGGTATGTTCGTTATACCCTTCATGACTCGTTTAGGAATAACCAATTCATGGGGTGGTTGGAGTATCACAGGAGGGACTATAACGAATCCGGGTATTTGGAGTTACGAAGGTGTGGCCGGGGCACATATTGTGTTTTCTGGCTTATGCTTCTTAGCAGCTATCTGGCATTGGGTGTATTGGGATCTAGAAATATTTTGTGATGAACGTACGGGAAAACCCTCTTTGGATTTGCCCAAGATCTTTGGAATCCATTTATTTCTCTCAGGGGTGGCTTGCTTTGGGTTTGGCGCATTTCATGTAACAGGCTTGTATGGTCCTGGAATATGGGTGGCCGATCCTTATGGCCTAACCGGAAAAGTACAATCTGTAAATCCAGCGTGGGGCGCGGAAGGTTTTGATCCTTTTGTTCCGGGAGGAATAGCTTCTCATCATATTGCAGCGGGGACATTGGGCATATTAGCGGGTCTATTCCATCTTAGTGTCCGCCCGCCCCAACGTCTATACAAAGGATTACGTATGGGCAATATTGAAACTGTCCTTTCCAGTAGCATCGCAGCTGTCTTTTTTGCAGCTTTCGTTGTTGCTGGAACTATGTGGTATGGTTCAGCAACTACCCCAATCGAATTATTTGGTCCCACTCGTTATCAGTGGGATCAGGGATACTTCCAGCAAGAAATATATCGAAGGGTTAGCTCCGGGCTAGCCGAAAATCTTAGTTTGTCGGAAGCTTGGTCTAAAATTCCCGAAAAATTAGCTTTTTATGATTACATCGGTAATAATCCGGCGAAAGGGGGATTATTCAGAGCAGGCTCAATGGACAACGGGGATGGAATAGCAGTTGGATGGTTAGGACATCCCGTCTTTAGAGATAAAGAAGGACATGAGCTTTTTGTACGTCGTATGCCTACTTTTTTTGAAACATTTCCAGTAGTTTTGGTAGACGGAGATGGAATTGTGAGAGCCGATGTTCCTTTTAGAAGGGCAGAATCGAAGTATAGTGTCGAACAGGTAGGTGTAACTGTTGAGTTCTATGGCGGCGAACTCAACGGAGTCACTTATAGTGATCCTGCTACTGTGAAAAAATATGCTAGACGTGCCCAATTGGGTGAAATTTTTGAATTAGATCGTGCTACTTTGAAATCCGATGGTGTTTTTCGTAGCAGTCCAAGGGGTTGGTTCACTTTTGGACATGCTACGTTTGCTTTGCTCTTCTTTTTCGGACACATTTGGCATGGTGCTAGAACCTTGTTCAGAGATGTTTTTGCTGGTATTGACCCAGATTTGGATGCTCAAGTGGAATTTGGGGCATTCCAAAAAGTAGGAGATCCAACTACAAGGAGACAAGTAGTCTGATACAACATTGCTCTGGTATCTTTCGCCTCTATTTGATTTTTATGATTTGACATAAGGGACTGTAGAAATCTTGATTTTCATCATCGTCTTTTCTTTGACTCTTGTCCTTTTTTTATCTGGAAAATGATCCCAAATGAACAGATGTGGAAGCTATAATTGTAAACCACGATCGAATCCATGGAAGCATTGGTTTATACATTCCTGTTAGTCTCGACTTTAGGGATAATTTTTTTCGCTATCTTTTTTCGAGAACCACCTAAGGTTCCGACTAAAAAGATGAAATGATTTTTCATTATCTCAATTGAAATAATGAGCCTCCCATATTGGGAGGCTCATTATTTCAACTAGTCCCCGTGTTCCTCGAATGGATCTCTTAGTTGTTGAGAGGGTTGCCCAAAAGCGGTATATAAGGCGTACCCAGTAAAGCTTACAAGTGAACCAGATATGGAGATGGCGACTAGGGTTGCTGTTTCCATTATTAGATAATTTCAAGACCACGATGGATCTACGCTACGATAAGATCGTTTATTTACAACGAAATAGTATACAAAGTCAACAGATCTCAACCAATGCAATAAGATTTATGGCTACACAAACCGTTGAGGGTAGTTCTAGATCTGGGCCAAGACGAACTATTACAGGGGATTTATTGAAACCATTGAATTCGGAATATGGTAAAGTGGCTCCTGGATGGGGAACTACCCCCTTCATGGGTGTCGCAATGGCTCTATTTGCAATATTCCTATCTATTATTTTGGAGATTTATAATTCTTCGGTTTTACTGGATGGAATTTCAATGAGTTAGGTCCATAAGAAAATGAAGTCCTAGCTTTTCAATCAAAAATGAATCACTTAGGACTCGGATTTCTAGGCCGTTTTGGTAGTTCGACCGTGAAATTCCGTTGTTTCGGTATTTCCGGAATATGAGTGTGTGACTTGTTATAATTGATCCTATTGATAGTACAGAGAATAGGTCTGTCATCTCTATCGAGACGGTTCTGCCTCGTCGGGTATTCATCCATCCTAGTATCTGGAGCACGGAATATATGGAATAGATCAAGAAATATTTGAACTATGATTCATACCTACTATTCAGACCTCTCGACCGGACTCCAAAAAATTTTCAAACTTCAAACAAAGAAGTATTTATTGAACGATTTTTCTTCCTTCAGAATTATGCTTATTTTGACCGAAGGACATTCTATGGATTTTTAGTCATTCCATCCATTCATTGAATAAGTGATGATCGAATGGTTCTTACTCAGAGAACCTTTTTGGCTTAGTTTGGGGGCTTCATTGAATCATCGTGGTTCTAGTATGAATCTAAGGTTTCTTTCAATCGATTCATAGGGTCTCAACAAGAGAATTCCTATCAATAGTAAACAAAACATATAGTAAATCTGCATTACGCACAAACAAAAACAACAAATCAAATAACAAATAAAATAAATAGGGGAAGAGAAGATTCAAGAGGCCTGTAACGATCAACATAAAGACAGATGAGCCAACTTGATATTTTGGCATTATCATCACAAAGAACAGATTCTGGATTTTGATTCCTTCGCTTCGTGTTTTCAGGAACGATTGAATTAAGCGGCTAAGCTAAAGAAGTTTCAAACTTTCTATTACATCTCCGTTGCAACCACTATTTGGGTGTTTCTGCTTGAGCCGTACGAGATGAAACTCTCATATACGGTTCTCGGAGGGGGAGTCCCCTTGGTTTACCTATCTCAATAAAGTATATGATTGGTTCGAGGAACGTCTCGAGATTCAGGCGATTGCAGATGATATAACTAGTAAATATGTTCCTCCTCATGTCAACATATTTTATTGTCTAGGGGGGATCACACTTACTTGTTTTTTAGTACAAGTAGCTACCGGTTTTGCTATGACTTTTTACTATCGTCCAACCGTTACAGAGGCTTTTGCCTCTGTTCAATACATAATGACTGAAGCTAACTTTGGTTGGTTAATCCGATCAGTTCATCGATGGTCAGCAAGTATGATGGTCCTAATGATGATCCTACACGTATTTCGTGTGTATCTTACAGGTGGATTTAAAAAACCCCGCGAATTGACTTGGGTTACGGGTGTGATTCTGGCTGTATTGACTGCATCTTTTGGTGTAACTGGTTATTCCTTACCTCGGGACCAAATTGGTTATTGGGCAGTAAAAATCGTGACAGGTGTACCTGAAGCTATTCCTGTAATAGGATCACCTTTGGTAGAGTTATTACGTGGAAGTGCTAGTGTGGGTCAATCCACTTTGACCCGTTTTTATAGTTTACACACTTTTGTATTACCTCTTCTTACTGCCATATTTATGTTAATGCACTTTCCAATGATACGTAAGCAAGGTATTTCAGGCCCTTTATAGAGAAGACAGATCATAGATATTTGTAATCGATCATATATCATTTTGGGGAGGAGTAATAGTATTTCATTGCCACAAATATGGATTATTGAAAAGAATAAGACATATTATTTGGATATTTCCCTTCAACTAACTCCGAAGTCTTGTATTATTTATTTAATACTAATAGTTGAAGTAGATTCTCTGAAGAGAAGATGGGATTATGGGAGTGTGTGACTTGAACTATTGATTTGGCCGTGCAGATATATGATTTTTTCTGCCACATTGGAATTCACAACCAAATGTGCTCTGTTCCAACCACCGCGTAAGTCCACCTACAGAGGAGAGGCCGGTTCGCTTGAGGAGAATCTTTTCTATGATCAGACCCGAATTATGTTGTGCATGAACAGGCTCCGTAAGATCCAGTAGAATAAGTAATGTGGTATGATATGGATTATGTTCTATCTATTCTACTTACTTATAGTATAGTAAGAAATGCATTCATTTCCTCTGCATCGATCCTGATCTATGATACTATCGGGGTGAAACAAGGGATCTAAGGAAGAACAGAGGCTAGACTGACTGTATTAGTAACAAGTAAATCCTTTGTATTAAGAAAGCTCGAGATATTGTGGGTATAAAGACCAATCACAAAAGGCATGAGACGATCCAAAAAGCACTTGATCATGATCAAATTTGTAAGCCTACTTGGGTATTGAGCAACTACCTGTAAGAACGGAATTCCTTGTAATGGATAGTTGTAACTCCGGAAAATGGAATCCAGTAAATCTTTTCTTACATAGAGTCATATATGTGTGGATGACATATGGATTTTTTATGGATCCATTTTATTCCTTTGATTCTTGCTCGAGCCGGATGGTGAAAAATTATCATGTCCGGTTCCTTCGGGGGATGGATCCATAAGAATTCA